TCAAGATGAACAAGAATTCAACCGGTTCTATTAACTAGAATATAAACAGTACGCAACTAACAAGTGTGGAACAAAGAAATCAAATAAATAGAGTTTATTGTTAGAATATATTGACAAAAAATTTTCGATTTTGATAGAATTGAAACACGCAACAACGTTTTATTTTTATTACTATGCTAGTTCGAACGATTTATTACTGACGAGCCATAGCAATTGCACCTATCAAAGCAACTAAAAGAATTATGGAAATGAGTTCAAATGGAAGGAAAAAATCTGTTGATAAATGAATCCCAATTTGTTGACTATTACTTAAAAAATCTTGTTCTATAATCTGGTTTGATCTTGTAGTCCAAATAATACCGTACCATGACGTATCTGTAATAATAGTAATTAGTGAAGCAAAAATACTTGCACAAACCATCGCAGTCACCCCATCCCCAACAGTCCAAAGAGTAAAATCGTTGTAAGATGCTGAACCATTCATAAACATCACAGCAAATATGATTAAAACATTTATAGCTCCCACGTAAATAAGGAGCTGTGCGGCCGCTATAAAATGGGAGTTTGATGAAATATATAATAAAGATATACAAACAAGAACCAATCCCAATGAAAAGGCAGAATAAATTGTATTAGTAAGTAATACCACCCCTAAACCTCCTAATATAATAACCAATCCTAGAAAGACTAAAAGAAAATCATGTATTGATCCGGGTAAATCCATTTTATGTAAAATAAGAAATAAATAAAAAATCTTTCATGATCTTATTGACCTGACCAGGAAATGGACCCTATTTTTTTATGATATGTTTTTATGAATTTAATTCTAAATGCTAAGAAATTCTAATGAGTGTGGATTGATGTGTATCCAATAATTGAATCAATCTCGTTTTTTATCAGAATAATAAATTAAAAATGGGAGCTATATATGTTAAAAAAATTACTGATAGATGATATATCACTCGATTTTAACTCCAAATGACGCCTCGATTCTCATCAACTAATTATTGGGATTTCTATTGTAGTTATTGACCAAGGAAAAATAAAACTCAAATTTTTTAATCATGGGGTTGACGTATTTTTTCTTTGAGGCGAATTCAAAATTGTTCTAATTGTGTAATCGTCAATTACTGGCATTGGTAAACGACCCAAAGCTATTTGATTATAATTCAATTCGTGACGATCATAAGTAGAAAGTTCATATTCTTCAGTCATTGATAAACAATTTGTTGGACAATACTCAACGCAATTACCACAAAAAATACAGATTCCGAAATCAATACTGTAATTAAGCAATCGTTTCTTTCTAATATTCGTTTCCAATTTCCAATCCACAACAGGTAAATCTATAGGACATACACGAACACATACTTCACAAGCAATGCATTTATCAAATTCAAAGTGGATTCGACCGCGGAAACGTTCCGATGTGATTAATTTTTCATAAGGATATTGAATAGTTACAGGTAAACGATTTGCGTGCGATAAGGTAATCATAAAACTTTGACCAATGTATCTTGCAGCTCGGACTGTTTGTTGGCCATAATTCATGAACCCGGTTACCATGGGGAACATATCGTGAATATATCGAATTTTTTTTTCTCTTGTTTGGGACAGGTCGTGATAGTGTATTTACAGTGCAAGGAGTTGGGAAGAAGTTGTTAATAATAGATTACCTAGAGAAATAGGTAAAAGAAATTTCCATCCAAGGTTTAATAATTGGTCCATTCTTAACCTAGGTAAAGTCCATCTTGTTGTGATAGGAATAAACAAGAACAAATATGTTTTAGCTAATGTAATAAAGAGAAAAATTGTGGTTCCAAAGACGCCACCTACTTTATTTATTTCAAATAGTTCAGGAATAAACATGTACGGAATAGAGAGATTCCACCCACCCAAGTAAAGAACTGTTACAAACAATGAAGAAACTAGTAGATTTAGATAAGAAGCAACATAAAATAAACCAAATTTGATACCAGAATATTCAGTTTGATAACCCGCTACTAATTCTTCCTCTGCTTCTGGTAAGTCAAAGGGTAATCTCTCACATTCTGCTAGGGAGGAAATTATAAAAACGATAAACCCGATAGGTTGACGCCACAAATTCCATCCCCAAAACCCATATTTTGCCTGTGCCTCAACTATATCAACTGTACTTGAACTGTTAGATAATTATAGTCGGTGATAACATCACTGTTCCCATCGCTATTACAGAACCGTACATGAGATTTTCACCTCATACGGCTCCTCCAGGACCACAAAGAAATCTAAGGACCGGATCGGCATTCTTTAATGGCGATATGTTCTAGATCGAGTAAAAATCTATTGAGAGGTCCCGAATTAGACCAATGTAATTCTGTCTGCTATAATAAAAAAAAAAAGTACTTCTGAATTGATCTCATCCTTTAATAATTTAGAATGTTTTTTTGAGTAATAACTTAAACCTTCAATAAAATACTCCTTCTATAAATATTCATAGATATTTGAACCCAGCTTTTTCAATTACGAAAAAGAATTAGATATTACATTAGTTCATAAATAATGCCAAGAATTTGCTTTCTATATAAATTAAAGAATAAAGATCTTTCTCTCTCTTTTTTTATTCATTTTTTATTGTAATTGCAGTCTTTATACCTTTTCGTTCCTATTCTTGTTTCTAAAAAGTGGATTCAAAAAAAGTAAAGGATTATTTCGTTCTTGATAGTAATTTCTTTAATCGGTGGATAGGAGCATACTCTGGATCGGAATCATGGGGAGTACTACCTGATCATTTCTACTAACGTAAAGCCCCAATTGGTCTTCCTTTTATGCGGAAACGGCCCTTTGTATAATTTACATAATCTCTATTACTAATCCCTTGTGTAATTTGGTGTTTCTAACCATCCACTCATTTTTGCCCAATCGCCTGTTATGGTAGTCGGGTAATATAGCCAAACGCTAATGAAAACCCCATACAGTTGATCTTGTGAACCCGCTTCAAGCCATGATGCCCAACCAACCAATCTTGGGGTAAACAGTCTCTACTGCTTATATTTACTTTTGCTTAATCCTGGTACATAGGAAATGAGACTCGACTTCTTACTGCAAACTTATAAGCTGTTTTTTTTCACTCAGAGAACTATCTGATTTAGTTCATCAACACTAACGATGAACAAAAAACGGAGACTATCTATTCAACGCTTTCCGCGAAAGAACGGAAATAGTCAAAAGTTTATGTCTCAACGAGTCACACGTAGAGATATTGATAACACGCATAGAGTTAATGGTATTTCATAACTAATGGATTGAGCAGCTGCTCGTAAACCACCTAAAAAGGAATATTTATTATTTGATCCATATCCTGATATAAGAAGTCCAATAGGAGCAATACTTGAAATAGCGATCCATAAAAAAACCCCGATATTTATATCAGCTAGGATAAAATGATAACCAAAAGGAATTACTGAATAACTTAGTAAAATTGATATGACCGCTACCGATGGTCCGATACTGAATAAACCACTATCTCCTCTAGATGGAATAATATTTTCTTTAACAAGTAGTTTTGTCCCATCTGCTATAGCTTGGAGAATTCCTAAAGGGCCGGCATATTCAGGTCCAATACGTTGTTGTATCCCTGCGGATAGTTCTCTTTCTAACCACACAATTACTAGTACACCTATTGTTATTCCCAATACAAGAGTCAAAATAGGTATAAACATCCATATGATCCCATAGATCTCCTTTAAAGACTCCAATCTGTAAAAAGAATTGATATCTTGTATTTCTGTTCTATCAATTATCATTTCAACGGTCAACTTCTCCCATAATGATATCTATACTACCTAGTATCGTCATAATATCAGCCAATTTCATTCTTTTAACTAACTGAGGAAGAATTTGCAAATTGATAAAACCTGGCGGTCGTATTTTCCATCGCCAAGGAAAAACACTTTGATCTCCTATCAAAAAAATGCCCAACTCTCCCTTTGGTGCTTCGATTCTCGCATAAAGTTCTTGTTTCGACAATTCAAAAGTGGGCGAAGGCTTTTTACTAATGAATCGATATTCAAAATCATTCCATTTTGGATCCCTTACTATATCAAAGCATCGGTTTTCTAAATTCTCATAGGGCCCTCCTGGAATTCCTTCCAGAGCCTGTTGAATAATTTTTATAGATTCCGTCATTTCGCCGATTCGTACTAAATAACGAGCTAACGAATCCCCTTCTTTTTGCCATTTGATTTCCCAATTAAATTCGTCATAACACTCATAATGATCAACTTTACGAAGATCCCACTTTATTCCGGAAGCTCGTAGCATTGGTCCTGATAAACCCCAATTTATTGCTTCCTCTTCGCTAATAATCCCTACTCCCTCAACTCGGTCTAAAAAAATAGGATTTCGTGTAATAAGGTTTTGATATTCAGCAACCCCTGTTAAAAAATAATCACAGAAATCTAAACATTTATCTATCCAGCCATGGGGTAGATCAACAGCGACTCCTCCGATACGAAAATAATTATGCATCATTCTCATACCAGTGGCAGCTTCGAATAGATCATATACTAATTCTCTTTCTTTGAAAATATAGAAGAAAGGGGTTTGTGCCCCAATATCGGCCATAAAAGGTCCGAGCCATAACAAATGAGAAGCTATACGACTCAACTCCAACATAATTACTCTGATATAGCTGGCTCTTTTCGGTACTTGAATATTTCCTAACTGCTCTGGTGCATTTACGGTTATCGCTTCTGTGAACATAGTAGCTAAATAATCCCACCTTGTTACATAAGGCAAATATTGTATAATTGTTCGGTTTTCTGCTATTTTTTCCATTCCTCTGTGTAAATAACCCAATATTGGTTCACAGTCAATAACATCTTCACCATCTAGAGTAATGATGAGTCGAAGAACACCATGCATTGATGGGTGCTGAGGACCCATATTTACTATCATGAGGTCTTTTTTTGTAGCTGGTACATTCATAGGTTTTTCCCCGATTGATTCTTCCACGAATTGTCGAAAATAATAAAAATTCAAGATCGAACATCAAATAATTAAAGTTCTTTTAAATTAAAATTAGTGAGTTTTTGGCTCACGAATTTCCAACCGACCAATTAATTCTTTATAACGTACTCGATTTTTCTTTGACAAATAAGCTAGTAATCGTTGACGTTTTCCCAGAATTTTACGTAAACCTCTCTGAGATAAATAGTCTTTTCTGTGCAATTCCAAATGTGAAGTAAGTCGTCGTATCTTATTAGTGAAACTTAATACTTGAAATTCAACAGACCCCGGGTTTTCTTCTTTTTTTTCTTGGAAAAAAACTGAAATGAATGAATTTTTTACCATAAAACGTAAATTGCTCCCCCTTTTATTGTTTAAAGATATTTTTTTATTGTTAATTTTACTGATCAGAAATAATAAAAAAGAATAATGCTAACCATTTGAATCGGGTATACTAAATTAAGTTATCTACTCTTAATTTTCTCAAAAAAAAATTCCGTTGATTTTTTTATTTATAGATCGAATTATCATGGAATGTAAGATACTACATGTATGTATTAGTTTGCTTTGAAATATTAGATATGTTACCTGATATCTGATATCTAGCAAAAATTTATCGTCGTCTATTTTAAAATTGTGGATATTGATATTGTGGATACATATGTAGCCTTAACACACTGAAACTACTGCTATTAGTGGTATCAAACCAATAGCGATTCATACAAGCTAAATCTTCTAATCGATAAGTGGGCCACAGAAAGAACTTTAATTTATTTTTATCTATATCAAGACTTGGGCTTGTATCCAAAAATTTAACACAGTTTTTTACGTTCGTTCCATCCCAAAGTATGGGATTTAGACCCGCACCCTTCCCTTTTCTTGAATTGAATGAAATTACAATTCTCAATTCTCTCCGACGTCTAGGTGATAAAATATTTTCGGGAACGAGCAAAGCATAATCGTTTTTATCTCTATTTCCAGTTATTTTTTGATGTCTTATAAGGGATTTAAAAAAATTATTTTTATCACCATATCTTTGATTAATGCGATCTTTATTCTTATGAACCAATGAAATACTTATGCTTTGATATCTAATAAATTGTCCATTCGTTTTGACAGACAGACGAACCGGTTCGATGCTAACCCCCCCTCCTTTCACCAATTCGGGAATATGGACATCCTTGTGACTCAGCATTATATTGAAAAGCATTTCGCCTCGTTGCAGAGAGGATATAAAAACTTTTCGCGGGCTTCTCAGTCTAAGCAGGAGACAATATACCTTGATATTATTGATTAGTTGTTGATTAAAAAAAGAATCATTTCTAAATTGAATAAGCAAATTATTTTGTAGGAAAAAATCTAATTCTGTTTCTGTAGCGCTTGTGTTTTGCTTTTTATTTGTATGATTTTTTATGACTGATCCCGCATAATCTTCTTCAATATATTTTTTTTCATTGATGTTTTTATTTGTACTAATCGGTGCATTTCCCTGAAAAAAAAAAAAAAGTAATTTTATGGGTATGACCCAGGGTTTTATTTTATATGAATTATAAAGTAACATAACTTCTGGGAAGAACCAAAGTTCAAAATCGGATATGGCCTTGCTTTGTATTTCTTCATTCATTCCCATCCAACCAAATTGTTTTTTATTGAAGGGGTTGATGTCTTCATGAATTGTGAGATAAAAAGGATATTTCTTATACATTTTATCAACTTTTTGATCGTGACTAGTCTGTTTATTACTGGTGCTATGGATCCAAGCCTCACTAGTGAGCTTCTTTCTAACACTAAAATGGATAATTTTCCAATCCGCATATTTTCTATCCGGATTTTTAGCCATAATAGCATCTTTTCCTAGATAATTCTTGAGAAGTATAATTGACAACCCATCAAATAATTTTTGTTTATCTATGTTGTAATTATAAGAAATCTCTTCGGTATTGTTTACGTGTAATGATGATACATAACTGTAGGAGTTCCTCTTAGCTTCAGAATTAATAGATTTAGACGAGAAGAGGTCATATTCAGAGTGTCTTTTAAAATTTTCTTTTTTATTTGGTAATAGAGAATAAGTTTCTTTTTCATATGAATACCATTTGTTTAAATCTTTTTGGGGGGCTTTATTAACTCTATTTTGCCATTTTTGGGCTACTAATTTAGACCATTGAATTTTAGATAAATTATATTGATAATGAACCCTTAACCAATTTTTCCATTGATTCAGTCTAGAATTACGAAGTTTTTTATTTTTTAATTCGGAACTAAATATTCCTTGTGTTCTAAAATATCCCGTTAGTTCGTTTTTCTTTAAAACGGGTGTTCCGTGATATTGAAGAACAGATCTTAAGTTAATAACGTGGGTTTTTGATAATTTGTAAAATACATATGCTTGTGACAAAGAAGGTAAGTTCTTTGAATATTTTTTAATATTACTAATATTAGAAAGTGACTTTATAAAGTGAATTTGTGTGTTTTTTTTTTTCTCAATTCTTGCGGGATTTGCTTTAATATAAATAGTGTAAATGTATTTTTGAACTTTTTTTGTTGTTGATTCAAGAAAAACTTGTGTGTCGATCCGAAGAATATTAATCATACCTAAGAAGTATATCTTTTGAAAGAAAAATTGTATAAAAAAATGTAATTTACGGATTAATCTAATCTTTCTTCTTTTTAACACCTGAAAAATATATATATAGGATTCTAATCTGTTAGCATCATTACTTTTTTTGTTCGAACTAATGTTTTTTTCTGAAGTTATATATATTTTTTTTTTTATAAGTTTGTTTATTTGAGTTATGATTAGGCTTGTTCTATCAGTCAGCTCTTTTGTTTTTTTTTCTGGCAGTGAATAACTTCTCCAATCAATAGATTTTAGTTTACTGGATGGTTTATAAATAATAATATTACGGATTAAAAAATCTTTTTCTTTTTTAGTTTCACGCAACTCATATACTTCTCCTAATCCAAATAATAGCTTTGGGTTTATTTTTGCTAATTCTTTTTTTATTTTTTTTATAAGGAGAATGCTTTTTTGAATTGTTGTTGAGACCCTTAGAGAGAAATTTGTTCGTTCGTTTAATCTTCTTAGAATTGGAAAACAATTTGGCTTCCTTTTTAGAAGCATTTTTCCAAGTTCTTTTAAAATAGGTGCAAAAAAGGAGGATCGTTTTCGGGGAGAGCAAAAAGGTAGGTCGGTTTCCATCCCCCAAACAGTTAAAAAACAAAAATCATATTTGTGTGTTTTTTTTTCTCTATAAGGAGAGTCTGGATTAGATCGGTGCCAAGGTTTCAGATGGAAAGGAAAGAGTATCTTTATTTGAATACCCTCTGTTAACCAGTTTGTTGGAAATTCATTGTCTGCTAATTGAACACCGTTATAGGTGCATTTAACATATCTTTCCTTCTTCCAATCGGTTAAATCCTCAGACCATTCTGGAAAGTCAAATAATAGCAGACGACCAAGATTTTTAGCTATTATAAAAGAGGGTAGTAGAATATATTTTCTAAGGATTGCTTGTGTTAGTAATATTGAACTTCTTATTACTTGACCCAATAGAATAGTATCCCAAATTTCTGCTGTTTCGATCTGCGCTTTTTCTTGCATTTTGTGCTTGTAACTTTTATCTACTCTTAGTTTATCTTTTTTTTTTTTAGCTTCCTCCACATAATCCGAAATTTTTAATTCTGTCTTTTTACCCATCCTAGTTATAAAAATAAATTTCATCAGTTTGGAGATATCAAACGCAAAAAATAGAGGGCTTTCTATTCTGTCCATGAAAAGGGGGGAATGGGCGTTCGCTTGAACCTGTTTTGAAATAATCATTTTCCGTCGTTGAGCGCGCATCGATCCTTTTATTATCTCTCGACGAAAATCGGATTGTTCATAATAACGTAATAAAGTGACTTCCTCTGTTTGAAGGGTATTATCGGGATTCTGCTGATTATCATTAAAAATTATTATAAATTTAGCTTTTCTTGAACGAATCTGAGGATCCTCTGCCAGGCCTTCGTCATTTGCTTTTTGTTCGTGTTCGAAATCGTTGATTAATTTATATGACCATCGAGGTATTTTTTTGCGTATTTCTTTTATGCTTACTCCAAGATATTTTTTTCTAATTGTCTGATCGTTGGTATCAGTTAGAACTGCATTGAATAATAATTTTAAAAATTTTGATTTTGAATCAAAAATTTTTTTTTCTAGAAATAAAGAAAGTCTTTTCACATTTAAATACGATGGTGATTCTGTATTTAATTTACTAATAAAGTTAAAAAAAGGTTCTATTTCCGTTGATAATGATTTTCTATCAAACGCATACATATCCATTTTTTGATCAAATTCTACATAATCAGTATTAGTAGTAAAAAGCATACCATGGATCTTATTTATCCAAAGAGTTCCCATGTCATTTTCGATGGAGGGTGAAAACAAAAAGGCAATTGTTCCACGATAGGGACCAGTCAAGAGAGGATCATATTTTTTCGGCAAGTATGCTTTTTTGATCTTATTATTACATAATTTCGTTCTTTTTTTTATTACATACATAGGAACAGATCCCGTGTCTATAGCCTGTAGTCTACTTATAAATTCATTGCTTAGATTCTTTTCTTTTTGGTCTTTGGTATGAACCCATTGATTATACAGTTCATAAGAGAAGTGATTTTCCATTGTATTTGTGTACAAAGTCATTTTTCTTTGTATCATTTCCAAAAAAGTTGACAAACTGGATGGATACGTAAAAGATATTCTTTGGTTGCCATCACTTCGACATGTGTAAAAAATATATTGTGACGTTTCATTTCTTATAGCTTTTTCAAATTGATCATTTTTTATATACCGCAATGGACGATTCCATCGCTTATAGTCGAAAAGACGGGTCACAAGAGGTTTTTCAAACCAGAAGAAAATTGCTTCTTTTTCTTTGTTTTTTAGTATTTCTAACTTCGCATTTTCTTGATTCCCATCCAGATCAGAAGTTTCAGAAACTGGGCTATTGTTATAGCATGTCTCCTT